AAGATAGTTTTTTTGAAAAAAAAAAAGAGAATAGATCTTCCATTTTTCTACCACATATCCTATTTTGAAACCAAGAAATCGTATTTTTTTCATTAAAAAAATACTTTCCTATTCAAATTAGATGTTGTGGGAGACCCTAATGGGGTTAGGGTCTTTCCCTGGAATGAATAAAGGATTTAAAATGAGGAAATACGGGTAAACCAGAGTTTTGGCGACTATCCAATAATTTTAGTGTCCGAATCTAAGGTTCAGACTATCTGATTTTTGCAGTTGTTAGCAATTTTTCGCGAAAAATCATGCATTCATTTTCTAGGATATTTTTATTAAAGATTTCATCGAAAACTTACAGCAGCTTGCCAAACAAAAGCTAAGAGCAAAAAAAACAAAGGGATGACTGGCATAATATCTACGATTGGATTCAAAAAAGCATAGGCTTCAGGCAATTTGCCGAAGAAGAAAAAAGGACTCAAATAAAGGGCAGAATTAATACAGATCAAACTTGCGGTATTAAGCATAGCAGACATTTTGTTCTTGGAGATAATTGCAATTTGATTGAGTTTTTTTTTTGAGATACGGAAAAAGGAAGAAAATCTGTAAGGTATACAAAAAATCTTTCTTTCTTTTTCTTGAAATCCACCCAATCAAAAATCCTCCAATTCTCAAAGGAGAATAGAAGGAATCATACTTTCATACAATATCTTAATTGAATTCTATGTAATGATCAATAAATTCAATTATATTCTATTATAGATAGATAATATCTATAATCTATAATAATATGTATCAAAATCCTAATACCAGTATATTCTATAGATATATAGATCTTTGGACTGGAGTTGACAAAAAATCAATAACAAGACTATTGTTTTTTAGTGTGAATTTAAAATGGAAATGGGGCGTGGCCAAGTGGTAAGGCAACGGGTTTTGGTCCCGCTATTCGGAGGTTCGAATCCTTCCGTCCCAGAGCATATCCATTTTTTTGGTATTTCGTGTTTAGTTCAAATGCAGAGTTGGAAATCGATGAAATGATTGGGGAGGGGGTGGTTTATCTTATCCCTTATTTTTTTGCACTTTATGAAAAGATTAGTATTGAAAATATGTTAACCAAAATCCATTTAAAATGAAGAAATGTTTAGCTTATCTCTTATCTATAGGGTTATGGTTATATGGTACGTGTCGTTTTAGTTCAATCACAAGAATGGAATTTCTAGGATTCAAAAAGTAGAAAAGGTGGAATCTATTCTATATCAATCACTTGAAGATTAAGATTCAAAACGTTATTTGTTTATATTTATAGATTCTAGATTTCTACTTTCTATTCTATTTTATCTAAAAAATAGATTTAGGTATGTTAAAGCTGCTGTCATGCTAAGACTTTTTCATAAAAATAATTCCACTACCCATATTACACATATCTCCTATATAGAAGTTACACATACATAGAAAATATATACGACGGCTATGTACAACTCAACCAATGACTATTCATGATTCCACGATTGAATCAATTCAGTTCCAAATAAGAGGAATGTTATGGTAAAACTTCGTTTGAAACGATGTGGTAGAAAGCAACGTGCGACTTGAAGGATATGATCCTTTGTGGATTTTTTCATCCACCATTTTCCATTTATCTAGTAATAAATGATGAAGGTGCTCTTGTCTCGACATTGTTTTTACATTAGAACCCTTCCTTTTGGGGGAGTTGTTAATAGTTCACGATGAAGCTCGAGTAGAAAAGGATTCAGTTCTTTTTCGGGGTCAAGAATCTAGGGTTAATGCCAATCAATCCGAACAACTTCGTAAATATATCTTCTTCCATATAATATATCCAAATCTGAAGGATCTAATTCAAACAAGTTTGCAATAAAAAAAAAACTTGTTGCAATTGATCAAACTTTTTGGATTCAAAGTGTATCACGGGGAATCAATTGTCCGTATGATTCTTTAATCAACAAGGGGTATGTTGCTGCCATTTTGAAAGCATTAAGAAAAGAAGCACCGGAGTCATGTCTAAACCCAATGATTTAAAATCAAAAAATAAGGATCCAAAAACAAGGAAATGCCGTTTGAATTGTCTCGCTAGTCTCAAGAATTGGATCAAACTCAAGAATCTAAATCGAATTTTAAACGAGACAAAGAAAGCGGGGTAAAGACCGCTCAATAAATGAAATTGACTAAAGATTTTCTTTGAAAATAATCTAACTTGAGTTATGAGTACGAATGGTTTCTTTTTTATTTTCTTCCTGCAAATAAAAAAGACTGAAATCATAGTATAGTCTATGTTATAGGCTCTTTTGTCATTGATTTATTAGAATATTCGAATTGTATATATACATAGACAAAACTTTGAATTCAATCATTTTTTCTCGAGCCGTACGAAGAGAAAACTTCTTATACGGTTCTAGGGGGGGTCCTGTTCATCTATATCTATCCCAATGAGCCGTCTATCGAATTGTTGCAATTGATGTTCGATCTCGCAGAGAAGGAAAAGACCTTAGAACACTGGGGTTTTATGATCCAATAAAGAAACAAACTTATTTAAATGTTCCTGCTATTCTATATTTCCTCGAAATAGGGGCTCAACCCACAGTAACTGTTCATAATCTTTTAAAGAAAGCGGAAGTTTTTAAGGAACTTCCGTCCAATCAAACGAAATTAAATTAAAGTAATACCAAGGGGGGTACCAACTTGTATAGAATTTTCTATAGTTTTTCTATACTTGTTTTTTTGACCCCCCTTTTTCTGTTCTATTCGTATCTATTTATCATTGCTTCCATCGAATCTGACGGTCTAGAACGAAAAAACTTGATACGATAAATAAAAAATCGGGACATTTCCTTCAATTGTGCGGTTTTCATTAGAACTCCACTAACCGAAAGAAATCTACTTTACTTATTCCACTTAGATTGATGAAATCCATCTATTATGCAACGATTTTTTTCTTTCATTTAGATTTTTTATTGTATCTATCTATACAATATGTAGATTAGATATGTAGTGCTAATAGAGGTTGAATATTATTGGATTGTTAATTTTATTTCAAATAAAATGCAATTTCTTTTTCTTTATTCCAGTTTATTCTTTTTTCACCATTTTTTTTTTATATTGACAACAGTGTATCGAACAAATATAATTCATCTTGATAAGTGAGAAGGGGTCCATTTATTTCCGTCCCATAGGTTTTTTTACCAAATTCAAATGATCTGTTTTTTTTTTTTTGTTGAATGATTTGATTAGTTCATCTCCTTTCTCTTTGTTTCAATTCAACTTGATTGATTTTTATTTTTATAGTGTATCTATAACATACCTGAGTTGAAAACTACATTTTTTTTTCATTTCGCTTTTATTCGGGTTGCTAACTCAACGGTAGAGTACTCGGCTTTTAAGTGCGGCTAGAATCTTTTACACATATAGATGAAGCGAGGAATTCGTCCATACCATTGGAAAAGTTTGGAAGACCGCGACTGATCCTGAAAGGGAATGGATGGAAAAAATAGCATGTCGTATCAATGGAAAGTTCCAAGCGTATTTTATTTTTATAGGATCGGTAGAAAACCCTGTTGAAATTCTTGGAATGGAACAAAAGAAAGTTGGGTCGAATGAATAAATGGATATGGCCCCAGGGCTTCAATTTTTTATTATAAAGAAAAAGTAACCAGCTTTTGTTCTTAATTGGAATAATTAATTTCCCGATCTAATTAGACGTTAAAAGTAGATTAGTGCCTGATACGGGAAGAGCTTCTTCTCCCACGAGTGGATTCTATCTTTTTTTACTGAATCCTAACTATTGGCATTCTATATTATGGAATGGAGGTGTGTAAAAGAAGCAGTATATTGATAACGAATTTTTCCGAAATCAAAAGAGCGATTAGGTTTAAAAAATAAAAGATTTCTAACCATCTTCTTATCCTATAACATAGACTAAATGAAATGGAAAAAAGAAAGGTCAGAGAATCTGTTGATAAGTTCGAGGTATTTTTTCTTAGTAGAAAAGAATACCCCGTTTTGACTGTATCGTACTATGTAGCATTTGATAACCCCCTAAACTACCTTTGATTCCAATCGAATTTCAAATGGAGGAAATCCAAAGAGATTTACAGTTAGAGAGATCTCGACAACAGGACTTTCTATATCCACTTATTTTTCAGGAGTATATTTATGCATTTGCTCATGATCGTAGTTTGAGTCGATCCTTTTTGTCAGAAAATCGGGATTCTGAGAATAAATCCAGTTTACTGATTGTGAAACGGTTAATTACTCGAATGTATAAACAGAACCACTTTCTGATTTCTACGAATGATTTGAAGAAAAATCCATTTTGGGGCCGCAACAAGGATTTGTATTCTCAAATCCTATCAGAGGGGTTTTCATTTATTGTGGAAATTCCATTTTCTCTACGATTAATATCTTCTCTAGAAGGGAAAAGGCAAAAGATAGTCAAATCTCAGAATTTACGATCCATTCATTCAATATTTCCCTTTTTAGAAGACAATTTTTCACATTTCGATTTTGTGTTAGATATCCTAATCCCCTACCCTGTCCATGTAGAAATCTTGGTGCAAACCCTTCGCTATTGGGTAAAAGATGCCCCTTCTTTGCATTTCTTACGATTCTTTCTCAACGAGTATTGGAGTCTTAGTACTCTAAATAAAGCCGGTTTAAAACGAAATCAAAGATTCTTTTTATTCTTATATAATTCTTATGTATGTGAATACGAATCCATTTTCATATTTTTACGTAACCAATCTTCTCATTTACAATCAACATCTTTTGGAGTTCTTCTTGAACGAATCTATTTCTATGGAAAAATAGAATGTCTGGGGAGCGTCCTTCTTAAGGTTACGGATTGTCAGGTGAACCTTTGGTTGGTCCAAGAACCTTGCATGCATTATGTTAGATATCAAAGAAAATGCATTCTGGCTTCAAAAGGGACGTCTCTTTTTATGAATAAATGGAAATGTTATCTTGTCACTTTTTGGCAATGGCATTTTTCCCTCTGG